TCTTTTTATCTTTATCGAGTCAAAAAAAATATTCGCGTTATAATAATTTTTTTAATTAGAAAGTATGAACTCCCCCTTGATTGTTGCAACACCTCATAAAAAGAATTCCCTGTGGACTACGAACGGGAAGGATGAAAGGGGGTCGGTATGCTAATTCCTCATCCGCAAATCAGCCCTTCCCGTAGGTTTAGGTTATTTTTTCAACAAAAAAGGAATTGTAGAAGTTAAATTTTTAGCTAATTTTAAAAAGCAAACGACAGGTATAAGGAAATAAAACAATTAAACAAAAGGATTCGCAAATAAAAGTGCTAATGCTACAACCAATCCATAAATAGTTAAAGCTTCCATAAAAGCTAGACTAAGCAATAGAGTACCTCTTATTTTTCCCTCTGCCTCGGGCTGTCTCGCGATACCTTCTACAGCTTGTCCCGCAGCAGTCCCTTGGCCAACTCCAGGACCAATAGAAGCAAGCCCTACAGCCAATCCAGCAGCAATAACGGAAGCAGCAGAAATCAGTGGGTTCATGATAAGTTCCTCGTACCAACAAAAAGAAATGGTTAATGATACAATCAAGCAATCAATTTTTTATTTAATTATTCCATCAAGAAGATTCATCCAGGCGAAGTAACTTACAAACTTCGAACTGAAGTCATATTATTTTATTATTGAATCATCAGAACAATTTCAATAGCTTTTTTTTGTTTCTTTTAGATACATAGAGTCTTTGTGAATCCATAGCAGTTTCGTTGTTCCATTTCTAAACTGTTATTTCAATTCTTTCATCTGTTCTTTAGGTCATCTCTTTATTCAGCCAATTCGCAGTCACAACCATATGAGAAGACTTCTATTGGAACCAGCACGCAATAGTAACAAAAATGCAATCTATTTTTAGTTCATATAAATATATTTTTAGTGCATATACATATATAAGTTAAGTAGTCACTATCTAATATATACATGTCTTTCTTCCATCGCGTAAACCAGTCGATTCAATCGTATTTGAGAACCAATCGATTTTTTAGGAATCCCGTTTTTTATAATTTTTTTCTACCTTATAGTTATAAAGATTTCTCAGACCAAATATAATCTAAACGGGCAAATAAAATTATTAGTGCGAATTTGTACATAGAAATATCATTATTAGGTTGATCTAAGTTTATGCAATTTTTAATTAATATTTTTTAATTATAATTAATTTTTTAATTAATATTAAATAATTAAATAGTATTAAATAATTAAATAGTTCCTTTTGACCAATTGTTGAATAAAATACACTGTAAATCTAAAGTCGAATTTTTTATCCTGTTTTTTAGTTAATCACATGTCGTAAACAATATATCGTATTCAAATTTTTATTTGAAAAAAAAAAAGATTGGCGGACCTATGTAAAATAGTGAAGGTTAAGATTCGTCAAGGAAAATAAGGTGAGGGGACGAAAAGATAACTTTAGGAAAAAGACCTTTTAGATCTCTTTCCTCTTTATTTTTTCCAACTCTCTAATATCGTTTTTGTTCCTATTTCTTTCTATTGTATTTCTAATGTATATAGAGCTTTGTCCATTTGTATTCCTTAATAAAATCGTCTTGCACCGTACATAGATTACTTGACGCTAAACTAAAAAAAAAAAGACTATTTCAATGATGGCCTTCCATGGATTCACCTATATAAGCCGCGGCTAAAGTTGCAAAAATAAGAGCTTGAATCCCACTTGTAAATAATCCAAGGAACATGACCGGGATCGGAACTACTAAAGGTACTAAAGAAACAAGAACAACAACTACTAATTCATCTGCTAAGATATTCCCGAAAAGTCGAAAACTAAGTGATAATGGCTTTGTGAAATCTTCTAAGATATTAATGGGTAAAAGGATTGGGGTTGGTTGAATATATTTACCAAAATAGCTTAATCCTTTTTTGGTAAGACCTGCATAGAAATATGCCCCTGACGTAAGTAAAGCTAAAGCAACAGTAGTATTTATATCATTCGTTGGTGCGGCCAACTCGCCATGAGGTAATTCTATGATTTTCCAAGGTAAAAGAGCTCCCGACCAATTAGAAACAAAAATAAATAGAAACATAGTTCCAATAAAAGGAACCCAAGGGCCATATTCTTCTCCAATTTGGGTTTTACTCACATCTCGAATGAATTCAAGAACATATTCAAAGAAATTCTGACCCCCAGTCGGAACGGTTTGTGGGTTCCGAACAGCGATAGTAGCTGAACCTAATAAGATAGCAATTACAACCCAAGAAGTAATAAGTACTTGGCCATGGACTTGAAAACCGCCTATTTGCCAATAGAAATGTTGACCTACTTCCACACCGGATATATCGTATAAAACTTTAGGTGCGTTGATAGAACATGATAGCACATTCATATTTCCCTCTGAAAAAAAAAATAAGACTAAAAAAATGATTTTGATTCAACTATCTCTTTGTCTACTTGAATCAGGTAGTTGGTCTACCAACTCTTTTTTTTGAATACTAACTAATCACATAATATTCCCAGTTATTTTTATCTAGTTTGATAAATTTTTAAATAAAAAAAAAAAATAACTGATTCAAAAAATCGATCGTATTTTTGAAATAAAAGTTTTTATCTTATTATTAATATTAATTTTATTGAGGATTTCTTAGATAGCTAGAACGGCCCTCACAAATTGCAAATACTAATTTGTTAAGAATTAAGCGGATTGAAGATATAGCATCATCATTCGCTGGAATAGAAATATCTGCAAGATCAGGATCACAATTTGTATCGATTAAAGAAATTGTTGGAATTCCCAGAGTGATACACTCCCGCAGGGCCGTATATTCTTCATGCTGATCAACGATGATTACAATATCAGGCAACCCTGTCATATATTTAATCCCGCCCAGATATGTTTGCAAGCGAGATAATTGTCTTTTCACCATAGCCGCATCTCTTTTTGGAAGACGGTTGAGTCTTCCCGTTTTTTGTTCCATTCTCAAGTCCCTGAACTTCTGAAGTCTCGTTTCTGTAGTCGACCAATTCGTTAACATTCCGCCAAGCCATTTTTTGTTAACACAATGACACCGGGCTCTTACTGCAGCCCGTGCTACTGAATCAGCTGCTTTATTTTTGGTCCCAACAATTAGGAATTGTTTTCCCTTCCTTGCTGCATCAAAAACCAAATCGCATGCTTCGGATAAAAAACGAGCAGTTTTAGTAAGATTTGTAATATGAATACCGTTACGCTTTGCAGAGATATAAGGTGCCATTTTAGGATTCCATTTACTAGTACCATGGCCAAAATGAACTCCTGCCTCTAGCATTTCTTCTAAGTCGGTGTTCGAATATCTTCTTGTCATTTCCCCCCAATCTCCCCTTTTTTTGCAAAAAAAAAAAGAGACAAAGACCCCTGAACTGAAATAACTAATTGTTCCGATGGAACCTTCTCTGATACCGTAGATTGGCTGTAGATAGACCAAACAAGCCATTAGTCTTTTCGATTGCTTTTACTATTTTGCTTTCCAAATTTGATTTCCAAAAAATGCACCAAATACGGATATTCAAAAAGATAAATCCGCTTTTCAGTTTTAAGAATGATGAAATCCTAGAAAGATCGGTGGTGAACCAAAAAATCTTTCATTTCCCCCTGGAAGAGATTATTTTTTTTTACAAAAGGTCCACTTTTTGAATTTGAAGGGTGTCCTAATCCTTTCAATCCGGTACCAACCGGTATCATACCCCCCAAAACAACGTTCTCTTTCAGGCCTTTCAACCAGTCGATTCGACCTCGTAGAGCTGCTTTTGCTAAAACTCTAGCCGTTTCTTGAAAACTAGCTTCAGATATAAAACTTTGAGTATTCAGAGATGCTCGAGTTATTCCCAATAAGAGTGCTCGGTAACAAACCGCTTCTTCCAACGCGCGTCCCATTCGTTCTGCTCGCAACACCCCGATTAGTTCTCCGGGTAAAAAAACATTAGACATTCCATCTTCCAAAACCAACACCTTTGATGTTATTTGACGTACAATAATTTCTATATGCTTATTATGAATCTGCACCCCCTGGGATCGATAAACCTTTTGAATCTTATTAACCAAAGAGATACGACTTTGCACTATAGTTAGCTCAGCACCAATTAAGAATGCCCATGGAATTCCAAGAATTCTTGTTATACATTCGTTCCAACCCTCAACCCTCTTTTCTAAATTCATCGATATTGAATCAATCGAACGGACTTCTAACACCTGTTCTACTTTTGGAAGTCCTTGGGTTATATCACCAGATCTCGACTTTTCATATATAAAGGTAATTAAAGTATCTCCTTCATACAGGATTTCCCCATAATGGCCATGAACTGTTGCTCCCGGAGTGGCCAAATAGGGTTTAGCTAATCGTATTACTACAGAGTCAACTTCAATGAGTATAATTTGACCCGATTTGAGGCGTGGTGCGTTTGGTGCGATACAGATATTTTCACAAATAAACTGCCCAAGACTCATTATTATAGATCTTTCTTGACAATAATTGGAATGAGACAAGTACCAATTCAATTTCAAAATAATGTTACTTTCGAGATCTGGGTTATAAATTTGCTGGTTTTCATCCATTAAATAATATTTAAATTTAATTATTTGAAAAGTCTGTTTTAAGTTGTCAAGTTGCAAATTGGTTTCCTGATTATGAGTTATTAAATGGTAAAATGCATAAACATTCGTAACTAGAAAGACTGTTCCTAAAGGACCCGTCGAGTTTTTAATTGGAATTAAAAGATCTTTTGGAATTTGAATTGATTCTTTTATCAAATTGGGATATTTTACATCGCTGAATGGATCCATCCGAAAACAATTGGATGATGACAGAATTATCAACGATTGGAATCCCATATTTCTATTCAATAGTGTATGAATAGTTCGTTGATTTTGATTAAGAGATTGTTGACTTCTTGCCTTGGAATAAAAGGCAGAAAATGGATTGATATTGGTGCAATCCGATCCATTATCAGAGAGCAGTCCTGAGGCCGACGAATC